AGATCCAAATATTTGATTTTATTGGTCCTTACTTAGGTAAACGCATCAACTCAATTTGTTTCTTCCTTGCTATTAGTTTATTAATAAGTAGTTGAATCTAAATCATGAATTGTCGGATGACTCATTACTCAGATAAAGAAATCTTTTTTTTTCTTTTTTGTGGGTATTAAATACTTGTGTATTAAATACTATAGTATCAACTATTGTTATTTTCCTTTTATACCCTGACGGGTTGAAGCAAAAAGGGAACTTTTACTAGTTTTTTTCTATTTTCTTTGATATCTATATGTATATGCCCTTATGTATCTGTAAAAAAAAGAAAATTTCTTATTTATATTTAATTCAATACAATATTTAAATAAAATAATAGGAAACTGTAAATGAGAGTTTCTTTCTCTCATACACCTTCGATCACATTACATTGTCATCTCGTATGCATCAATATGGAAATATTTGATTGATATCTGAAGCCATTCTTATGATTCGATTTTGGTTTATTTTTAATACAATTTTATTCTTAATACAAATAGAATTTAGGATCTTGTTATGTTCTCGAATCAAAAAAATATATTGAAACGCCCTTTTAGTTATTACTTTGAAATAAGATTTTCTTTCTCTAGGCAGGAACGCAATATATTTCCTATGAAATATATAGAAACAAGAAGATTCAATAAGAGATATCGACGGATTTCCTAATAAAAAAATATGAAATAAACCAAATCTACTATTTCAATTTTATCTCTATCGAATTTGAATATCAGAATAGTGGATATAGTCATGATTCGATGGGTTAGGTCCACTTACTTTTTCTTTTTGATTTGTTGATTTCTAATCTATCGAAAAATGGAAAAAAAGAATATATATTTGGCGATTCAAGAGACGACTTATCATTATTCATTGTATTATAATATAAATATAAAAATGTTCAATTTTTTTTTTTCAATTACTCGCTAACTTTATTATTAGTTCTTATTAGAATGAAATTTATTAGAATGAAATTAACAAAATTAGAAATTAAATTATAAACTTTCGAATGAAACTTTTACTATGTAGAAAGTAAAGAACGTAAAAGCCCCTTATCGGATTTGAACCGATGACTTACGCCTTACCATGGCGTTACTCTACCACTGAGTTAAAAGGGCCGTCTTGGTTTAATTCCTGACTGATTCGATAGGTAGATAAAATCTATCTATATATATATTATATATATACAATAGACGCATAGTGGTTAGTAGCTCATTTCGGAACTAGAAACGAGAATTTGAATTTACTTCAAATTTACTTAACGGGGTATTTTTTGCTTTTTTAATATTGGATTTGATAAATATCCATGCAATTAATTATTTTATTTGAAATTGCCTACCACATCAAAATCGAACGAAATTCATTTGATTTATACATGTACTTAGCAATTTGACATAGACCCAAGATATTTTATCTTGACATGTGATGAAGAGATACGGATTATCCTCTGAACAATAATTTTCTAAAAAAAAAAAAGCCAATTTTTGATAACTTAACTTATAAATCCACCTTTCTTCCCTAATTTAGAAGATGGATTCTGGCTGACTTTCTTGGATTAGTGTTAGACAGGGATACTACTATTTCTTAACAGTGAGATGAGGCAATCTATGAAGGAAAGTAAAAAAAACGAAACTTAACCCTCTTTTTTTATGTCAGACCAATCACTTCTTGAAAAGATTCTGTACTAGACGGTTTTTATATTTTTTTTATTTAATATTTCCACTTCAAATATAAAAAGAAAATATATCGATTTTTTATAGAATTATGTATAGAATATGAATACAAATGAAAAATAAAAAAATGATATAGAATTCTATAGAAAAAAGAAAAAACCTTATAAGCTAGTCATACCATTTGATTATATTGACAATTTTTAAAAACTGATCATACTATGATCATAGTATGATGGCGGTTGAGCAAGTATGCCCCCATCGTCTAGTGGTTCAGGACATCTCTCTTTCAAGGAGGCAGCGGGGATTCGACTTCCCCTGGGGGTAGGGTACTACGAAAGGAAGTTGATCATGGATTATCCATAAAGTTAGAATAGATTCTTCCTGGGTCGATGCCCGAGCGGTTAATGGGGACGGACTGTAAATTCGTTGGCAATATGTCTACGCTGGTTCAAATCCAGCTCGGCCCAATAATTCGCTGTCTACATAATCCTTTTTGTTTTGCATAAATGACAGAGAAAGGTAAGAAAAAAAGGTCAAATTTCAGGGTATAGTTCGACTTTCCTTTTTTCTTTATTTCTTGTGTTTAGTTACTTTTTTGTTTTCATAAAAAATGCCGATCTTGCTAAGGATTCCGATATGGATCCTTTAAATATAAACTTTAATGAACAGAGTCGAGAAAATAATCTATTAAAAAAAAAAATAGATTATCAATCGATTTGATAATAATGCAAGGATTACCCAGTAATCCATCTTGCTCTCACTAACGTGATATCCATATAGATATCAATATATCACTTGTGACTTTCTTTCTTACAAAACAAAAATTTGAATCTAAAATTGAAATCATTAAAATGAAATAATAAGAAGGAATATGTAAGCTACCCACTTTATTTCCATGGGATTGTAGTTCAATTGGTCAGAGCACCGCCCTGTCAAGGCGGAAGCTGCGGGTTCGAGCCCCGTCAGTCCCGGCGGATTCAATATATCAACTCCCCTTTTTGTTTCTGGGCAAGGGGATGAAAATGGTTTCATTTATCTTTTTTTTTTCTTTTTTCATAAAGCAAAAGAAAGGGTCGACTATTTGAATTATTTTAACTAGGGTAGAGAGACATATGTAAATTAATTATAATTATTGAGAGCATTCAACACTTCAAGAAAGAGATACTGTATGGGGTTTCCGCTTTTTCTCAACTGATCTCCCATTAATTCGTGTAGGAAAATGGAATAGGATAGCGTATAATACATTTGACAAGAGTACCTATATATATTTTTCTTTCTATGAAATCAAGGAATTTGAAATAGTTCGAATCCAACCAAGGAAAGAGGATATTTAAAAAATAAAGATAAAATGTGTCTTCCCTAATGAATATGCTCTTTTTAAAGATTAGAGTAGATGTCGAAGAAAAAACTCGTAAGAAAAATTAACTCGTTAATTTTTTGGAATATTTGCGTTTTTTTTACTGGGACTCGTCTTTGTCACATTCCCTTTCTTTGTTTTCAAAAAAGATGATAGACCCTTTAATTTTTTTTGTAATTTCAAATTGAACTTCGTACTTGTTTTCTCTATTTGATTTCTATTGTTTATTTAAGGTTCTTTAGAAACTCGTTTTTGTAAAGAATCGAAGTAGAAAAGGTTTTTTTATGATACTTCATCAGATGATTGTACAAGGAAAGTAAACTTCTAGGTTGTAGCAAAGAAAGCCGGGAAAAAGGATCATAAATAAATATTTTTTGATTGGATCAGGAATCTCATTATGTATTCGGTGTGGATAAAAGATCTTCCTATGTTATACTATTAAATTCTTGACGATGAATCGATTTTATAGCTGCGATATTGTTATTCATGATATTTCTTTCATTCGATATCATCGAAATCGAATTCATCTGAATGAGTTTACAAGCGAAAGATTTCTCATCTCTATGGGATTAAATCCCGAGATATTCCAAAGAAAAAAAATAATAAACGATTAAATTATGGAAGTCAATATTCTTGCATTTATTGCTACTGCACTCTTCATTCTCGTTCCTACTGCTTTTTTGCTTATAATTTACGTAAAAACAGTTAGTCAAAATGATTAATTTGAATACAATTTGACTATCAATGAAAAAAAAAAGATTTCAATTTCTCGTCTTCAATGAAAGGAATGCATTAGACTCAGTAGTAGTATCCTAAGGGGCCCGCTAGTATGGTAGAAAGAGATCTCTTTCTACCATACTAGCCATTATGGTTATTGTAATGTATAAAGATACAAGTGAAATATCTTAATATAAAGGAATCCACCTATATCTCTCTTTTTCTTTATAAACGTCAATATAAATTAAATAGAATATGAAATGTATGTACATACTTTCTCAATTTCATTTGTTTGTTTGATCCATTTAATACAGATAATCCCAATTCGATGGAAGCTTCTTCAGATTTCGAAAGGGGTTACCCCATGAATGGTTAACCGTGTAAACCCTGATATAAAAATAGAACATGAGTCAATAAAACAAAACATAAATCCAATTTCTAAAAAAAAAATATTAAAAAAAATTGCCGAACGGTCTAGAAAACTAAAACAATTGATACAGGTTGATAGAGTTTGATTATTACCGCAATTTAGAAGTATTTCTAGAGTCCACTTCTTCCCCACACTACGAGAGAGAGGGAAAATGTAAAAACTACCATTAAAGCAGCCCATGCGAGACTTACTATATCCATGTGAATTCTGTCCCCTATTTCTATGAATATGAAGAAACTATTCCATTATTGTTCACTAATAATAGTGAAATCCCTGGTGCAGAGTCAAAAAAAGGGAGAGGTATTGGGTCACCATTGATGAACTACTCCAAAAAATCCACTTATCTTATAATGAGTTATTCTTATTATAGAATTTCTAGTAGAATCGACAAGATGTAAAAACAAGCAAACGGACACTTTTTGACGTATCCAAGGAATCTGACTCACATGTAGAAAGAATAAGACTTTTTCTTTCTTTTATCGTTTTTTATTTTTGGAAGTAAAATGAAAGGCAATTCTTCATCTAATCTAATATTGATTGAATGTCTGAACATTCCGAGACTTTCATGAGTCTGTATCCAAAGTATCTTAGGTCCTTTCCAAAACTATTAATTTAATTCCTTCTCTGGCTATCCAATCTAATTGAAGATTCAGTAAGTGGAACTAAATTAGTAGTGGCAAGTAAAGATTTACGGATTTCCCTCTACTACTTTAAGTTTTCCTTGAATCTGATAGGCAAAACTTTAGGTTAGAGAATAGAACCTCGAGAGCCAGGGGCTTAGAATAACGAAAAGAAAGTATCAAGAGTCTTTTCCTACGTTTGTTATAATAGGGGATTTAAAGTCTGTTGTTGAGGCGGCACCCGGATTTGAACTGGGGAAAAAGGATTTGCAGTCCCCCGCCTTACCACTCGGCCATGCCGCCAAAACGATAGAAACTAGATTCCAATTTTCTTTTTTTTTTGAACTCCGAAAAAAAATATATATATATATTTTCAGTCACAAAATATAGAATCCAGTACAAATCAGAACCATTAACTATATGACTGTAAATTCATGACCAGTTTTGAATTAAAATCTACATTTTTTTATTTCTAATAATATTAAGAAAATCATTAGAAATGGATTTATAACTAATCCATATTGAGTTTTTTCAATTAAAAAGAAATCTTCTTCAATTTCAATTATAACAGTAATGATGAGTATATGTAAACCCCAGAATCAGAACATACGTTACGTTGTGTTATAGAGCTATAGCTCTATAATGGGGTATTTTATCTCTCTAGGGATGCTTTTGAGGAGTAATTCTCAATAAATTTTTATATTTCAATTTTTCATTGAATATCTTGAAGAGAAAATTTCCTTTTTGATAGAGCACAGCATATGCTGTCCCAAATAGAACTGTACCACAATAAAAGAAGAAAAAGAGACATATATATCTGTGCATTCTTTTTTATTTTAATAATAAAAAAAATGACTAAATAAAAAAACACAAGTTTTCTTACCTACTTCAATTCAATGATATTCTAACGATTCTATTCAAAATAGGTAAAAATAAATCTCTTTTCTGCAAATATTTTTTTGAACAATGAAATAAAAATACATGAAAAAGTAAAGTGGTTAAAAAAAAAGTTTTCTATTTATTATATGTTTATCGGCTCGAACAGATCCAATGATGAATACATTTTTTTATGGTATGCAATCGAATTGGAATATGTAATATCATAGGTGAAAATGAAATTACTTTTTTTTGTAGTCTTTACAAAACTCCATAAGTTCCAGTGGTATTTCTCAATTCTTTTCCATTTGGATCTATTTCTTATAAAAAATTCTAATTGAATCTAGTCTCCGTTCATACGTATTTCATACATTCCATATATCTTGGAGTTGGATAAAATTTCATGTGATTCAGTAAACAGAATAGAAATTCCATTATTGCTAGATCGAATTCTATGGATATGATTCGGTGAAGAATGAGAGATGGGATGGGATTTTTTCAATAAACGGATAAATGGGAAATTCAAAAAAGATGCTCGGGGATGGAAAAGAGGGAACATCTACAATACCCGGATTTAATCAGATACAATTTGAAGGGTTTTATCGGTTTATTGATCAGGGTTTAATAGAAGAACTTTCTAAGTTTCCAAAAATTGAAGATATAGATCACGAAATTGAATTTCAATTATTTGTGGAAACATATCAATTGGTAGAACCTCTGATAAAAGAACGAGATGCTGTCTATGAATCACTTACATATTCTTCTGAATTATATGTATCCGCGGGATTAATTTGGAAAACCAGTAGGAATATGCAAGAACAAAGAATTTTTATTGGAAACATTCCTTTAATGAATTCCCTTGGAACTTCTATAGTAAACGGAATATATAGAATTGTGATCAATCAAATATTGCAAAGTCCTGGTATCTATTACCAGTCAGAATTGGATCATAACGGGATTTCGGTCTATACCGGCACCATAATATCAGATTGGGGAGGCAGGTTAGAATTAGAGATTGATAAAAAAGCAAGAATATGGGCTCGGGTGAGTAGGAAACAGAAAATATCTATTCTAGTTCTATCATCAGCTATGGGTTCGAATCTACGAGAAATTCTAGAAAATGTTTGCTACCCTGAAATTTTCTTATCTTTCTTGACCGATAAGGAGAAAAAAAAAATTGGGTCAAAAGAAAATGCTATTTTGGAGTTTTATCAACAATTTTCTTGTGTAGGTGGGGATCCAATATTTTCTGAATCCTTATGTAAGGAATTACAAAAAAAATTCTTTCACCAAAGGTGTGAATTAGGCAGGATTGGTCGCCGAAATATTAATTGGAGACTTAATCTTAATATACCTCAGAACAATATATTTTTGTTACCACGAGATATATTAGCAGCTGCCGATCATTTGATTGGGATGAAATTTGGAATGGGTACACTTGATGATATGAATCATTTGAAAAATAAACGTATTCGCTCTGTAGCGGATCTTTTACAAGACCAGCTCGGGTTGGCTCTGGCTCGTTTAGAAAATGTCGTTAAGGGAACTATCTCCGGAGCAATTAGGCATAAATTGATACCTACTCCTCAGAATTTGGTAACTTCAACTCCTTTAACAACTACTTATGAATCCTTTTTCGGATTACACCCATTATCTCAAGTTTTGGATCGAACTAATCCATTGACACAAATCGTTCATGGGAGAAAATTGAGTTATTTGGGCCCTGGCGGATTAACAGGGCGAACTGCTAATTTTCGGATACGAGATATCCATCCTAGTCACTATGGGCGTATTTGTCCCATT